AAACCCTCAAGCTCTTCTTTGTGATGATAATGCCAAAATATCAAGTCAGCTCATTCGTCATGTTGATAGTTACAGGCCTCTTGAATCTTCTTTGTCCCTATTTTTATTTATTTTATTTATTTTTTTTGTGTCTAATTATTCGGATTTCTTTTTGTTTATTATTGATAGGAATTCTCTTGTTGAGACCCTATGAATCGATTGAAACCTCAGATTCATACTAGAACCACGATGATTGAATAAACCCCAAACTAGGCCAAAAGGTTCTCTGAGTAAGAACCATTTGATCATCACTTATTCAATTAATAGATGAAATGACTAAAAATTCAGATAAACATTTGATTTGTCCGTTGGTCAAAATAAACATAAACAGAATTTTTAAGGAAGAAAAACCCTTTTGTTTATAATTCTAAAATTAAAATAAAGCGATGTTTGAAATTGTTTTTGAGTCCAGTCGCGTCGCGAGGTCTGAATAGTAGGTATGAATCATAGTTCAAATATTTCTTAATTTATTCCATATATTACGTGCTCCAGATACAAAAATGAATATCCGACGAGGCAGAACCCATCTCTCTCAAGATGACAGACCTATTCTCTGTACTATCAATAGGATCAATTATAACAAGTCGCACACTCATATTTCGGAAATACAGAAACAAAAGAATTCCACGGTCGAACTGCCAGAATGGCCTACAAATACGAGTCCTAGGTAATTCATTTTGGATTGAAAAGCCGGGACTTAATTATTTTTATGGACCACCTAATTCATTGAAATTCCATCCAGTAAAACGGAAGAATTATAAATCTCCAAAATAATAGATAGGAATACCGCAAATAGAGCCATTGCGACCCCCATCAAAGGGGTAGTTCCCCACCCAGGAGCTACTTTCCCATATTCCGAATTCAATGGTTTCAATAAACCCCCTACATTAGTTCGTCTTGGACCAGATCTAGAACTACCCTCAACGGTTTGTGTAGCCATAAATCCTATTGCATTGGTTGAGATCGGTTGACTTTGTATACCATTCCGTTGTAAATAAACGATCTTATCATAGATCCATTGTGGTCTTGAAATTATATAATAATGGAAACAGCAACCCTAGTCGCCATCTTTATATCTGGTTTACTTGTAAGTTTTACCGGGTACGCCTTATATACCGCTTTTGGGCAACCCTCTCAACAACTAAGAGATCCATTCGAGGAACACGGGGACTAGTTGAAGTAAAGCAACGAGCCTCCCAATTATGGGAGGCTCGTTGCTTTACTTCAATTTAGATAATGTAAAATAATGAAAAATCATTTCGCCTTTTTAGTCGGAACCTTGGGCGGTTCTCGAAAAAATATAGCGAAAAAAATTATTCCTAGAGTCGAGACTAAGAGGAATGTATAAACCAATGCTTCCATAAATTCGATCGTGGTTTACAATTATAGCTTCCACACCTGTTCATTTGGGAGCATCTCCCAGATTAAGAAAGGACAAGAGTCAAAGAAAGGGCGGTGATTCAAATCAAGATTTCTCTGGTACTCTATGTCAAAGTTAAATCACAAAAATCCAATAGAGGCGAAAGATACAAGAGCAATGTTGTATCAGACTACTTGTCTCCTTGTAGTTGGATCTCCAAGTTTTTGGAATGCTCCAAATTCCACTTGAGCATCCAAATCTGGGTCAATACCAGCAAAAACATCTCTGAACAGGGTTCTAGCACCATGCCAAATGTGTCCGAAAAAGAAGAGCAAAGCAAACGAAGCATGTCCAAAAGTGAACCAACCCCTTGGGCTACTACGAAAAACACCATCAGATTTCAAAGTAGCACGATCTAATTCAAAAATTTCACCCAATTGAGCACGTCTAGCATATTTTTTCACAGTAGCAGGATCACTATAACTGACTCCATCGAGTTCACCACCATAGAACTCAACAGTTACTCCTACTTGTTCGACACTATACTTTGATTCTGCCCTTCTAAAAGGAACATCGGCCCTTACAATTCCGTCTCCATCTACCAAAACTACTGGAAATGTTTCAAAAAAAGTAGGCATACGACGTACAAAAAGCTCACGCCTTTCTTTATCTCTAAAGATGGGATGTCCTAACCATCCAACAGCTATTCCATCCCCGTTGTCCATCGAGCCCGCTCTAAATAATCCCCCTTTTGCTGGATTATTGCCAATGTAATCATAAAAAGCTAATTTTTCGGGAATTTTAGACCAAGCTTCTGATAAACTCTGATTTTCGGCTAGTCCGGTACCAACCCTTCGATATATTTCTTGCTGGAAGTATCCTTGATCCCATTGATAACGGGTGGGACCAAATAATTCGATCGGGGTAGTTGCGGAGCCATACCACATAGTCCCAGCAACAACAAAAGCTGCAAAAAATACAGCAGCGATACTACTGGAAAGTACAGTTTCAATATTACCCATACGTAATCCTTTATATAGACGTTGGGGCGGACGGACACTCAGATGGAATAGGCCCGCTAATATGCCCAATGTACCTGCTGCAATATGATGAGAGGCTATTCCTCCCGGAACAAAAGGATCAAAACCTTCTACCCCCCACGCAGGATTTACAGATTGTACTTTTCCGGTTAGTCCATAAGGATCAGACACCCATATTCCAGGACCATACAAGCCTGTTACATGAAATGCACCAAACCCAAAGCAAGCTAATCCTGAGAGAAATAAATGAATTCCAAAGATCTTGGGCAAATCCAAAGAAGGTTTTCCTGTACGTTCATCACAGAATATTTCTAGATCCCAATATACCCAATGCCAGATAGCTGCCAAGAAGCACAAACCAGAAAACAAAATATGTGCCCCGGCTACACCTTCGTAACTCCAAATACCCGGATTCGTTATAGCCCCTCCTGTGATACTCCAACCGCCCCATGAATTGGTTATTCCTAAACGAGTCATGAAGGGTATAACGAACATACCTTGTCTCCACATTGGATCAAGAACGGGATCAGAGGGATCAAAAACTGCTAATTCGTATAGAGCCATTGAACCGGCCCAACCAGAAACGAGAGCTGTATGCATTATATGTACAGCAAGCAACCGACCGGGATCATTCAATACGACGGTATGAACACGATACCAAGGCAAACCCATGGAAATACCCCTTTATCAAAGAAAAATAGACACTATGTAACTTTATCGCATTGGAAAAGACTATTCTATAGACCTCTCCCTTTCAGTGGATTATTTCGGAGCAAGGGTTAATATTTATTTAATTCCATTTCGTTGGTAATAATGGAACAATTCTGTTCGTAGGAACAAAGATAAGCAGATCTATTCTATACCCGATAAGTACCAATACGCAATGGGGGGATTGGTCCCATTTTCTATGAGCGAATGCGTAGATACTTGTTCATCATCCGGAACAGCCAGCCCGGCCCATTCGTAATAATTTCTTTTATTCATTTCGTCTTACTCTATGAACTTTCCAATCTAGGGATAAAATACGAACGACATTACGTTTCCACATCAAAGTCAAATATAGTACTTAACGCCCCTTTCTTTCAGTTGATGCCTATTGGTGTTCCAAAAGTACCTTTTCGGAGTCCTGGAGAGGAAGATGCGGTTTGGGTTGACGTATAGTGCGGCTTGTCAGACATATCGGGCCATATGGGATTTCCCCGTTCTCTCCCCCGATCGAGATACCCCTATTTCGCCCAAAAAAGATTGCCTGAACCATCAATAATTTGTAGCGTGAAGTACAATTAGATCCATTTTTTAGGGGGCCGAGATCAATATTAATATTATCAAAATTCTAAAAATTTATGGTTGGCTTGGTTGGACCAATAAAATGAAGTATCCAGGCTCCGTTCAGAAAATACCCAATTGGTAATATATGTATGATTACTACTTTTATCATAAGTTATTACTTATAGCATATGAGCGATCTCAAACTGCCAATCAATGAAATAATATGATGACTACATCGAATATTTGTCGTAAGAAAGGCATGAAATGAATTGAAAAAGTCGTACCAAAAAAGTGGTATTGGGATCATTTGTCCTATATGTGCAAATTGAAATCGGGCGGATCTTTACCCGGAGTAGAACATAAACCTAAAATAATTGAGGAGGCCCATTCAGGAACAAGAAAATTACATCGTAATTTGGATTGGATTTCGATAAAACAATACATCAATGAGAGGTTAATTCGATAAGTTTAGTGGATTCTTTTCTTTTTTACGAAGCGGTGAGCAAAAAATAATCTTTCTTAAAAAAATAGAATAAGAAGCCCCTTCATTAGGAGGTAGAAAAGTCCTACTATAAAACTATAAAAAAGAAGGTGGGCTGGAATCAACACATTGATTCTTTTTTCTTTTCGCAATTTTTTTTGAACCGTATGCACCCAAAGGTGCGTGTACGGTTCCTAAGGGATAAAATTTTGTCCTAATCAACCGACTTCATCGAGAAAGATTACTTTTTTTAGGCCAAACGGTTGATAGCGAGATCTCAAACCAACTTATCGGTCTCATGGTATATCTCAGTATAGAGGATGAGACCAGGGATCTTTATTTGTTTATAAACTCTCCCGGCGGGTGGGTAATACCCGGAGTAGCAATTTATGATACTATGCAATTTGTGCCACCAGATGTACATACAATATGCATGGGATTAGCCGCTTCAATGGGATCTTTGATCCTGGTCGGAGGAGAAATTACCAAACGTATAGCATTCCCTCACGCTTGGCGCCAATGAGTTTTTTATTTGATAGAAAAAAAGAAGACTATGCCTTCGCGATATGTAATATGAATAAGAATTCATAATATTAATATTAAGTAATAATAGCATGGCACTTCGAGTTCGATATGAACAAACCATTATTGTTTTTTCATAACATGAGATTATGTATCGGGCGAGTAATATGAGACAAAAGTTATTTACCATTTGATCTTATCTATCCGGGGTTCATTTCAGCGTCACAAACTTTTTTTGTTTTCACGCCAGAAGTCTCTTTCCCATATTTATGTTATGAAAGAGTACTAAAATGAAAAAAAAAATCATTTAAATTTAAAAAAGAAACTTTGGGATTGCTGAATCACATACGAGATAAATGGTAAATATAGAAAGCAACGGAACCATCATAGTATTTTAAAACTCCCCCGAAAAGAAGGGTGGTAAATGGATCATTTAACGATTTGGGTCTGATGGATCCGATTTCTCTTTTTGCTCGACGGAAGGGAAAAGTAAATTCCATTGTGGAGCCGTATGCAATGCAAAAAAATGCCTGTACGGTTGTTCAATTATATATATATTCTTATTTTCTTCTTGTTATTCCTTCGTCCGATCGTACGAGATCGAGGAACCATTCATTATGTTATATCATCAGGGTAATGATCCACCAACCTGCTAGTTCTTTTTATGAGGCACAAGCAGGAGAATTTGTCCTAGAAGCGGAAGAACTGCTGAAACTCCGCGAAACCCTCACAAGGGTTTATGTACAAAGAACGGGCAACCCCTTATGGGTTGTATCCGAAGATATGGAAAGGGATGTTTTTATGTCAGCAACAGAAGCCCAAGCTCATGGAATTGTTGATCTTGTAGCGGTCGAAAATGCCGGGGATTCTGCGTAAATCCGCGATTCTATTTTGAACTATAATTCGAATGAAACCAAATTTAAGATTTTATCTGCTTACCGGGGTAAAATAAGTTAAAAAATAGAAATAATTCATAATTATCTGGTTAGGATTGATCTAAACCAGCCCATTTTATATACGATTTAGCATGCCAACTATTAAACAACTTATTAGAAACACAAGACAGCCAATAAAAAATGTAACAAAATCCCCCGCTCTTCGGGGATGTCCTCAGCGGCGAGGAACATGTACTAGGGTGTATGTGCGACTCGTTCAGATCGTGAGCTGGAACAAAATAAAGGGAAAATTTTTTCCAGTATCAATGACCAGTACCAATGAATAGGATGGAAGAATTCCATTCAATATATAAATCTAAAAAAACCTCGATTGCATAGGAAATTTATGGTTTCTATTGGTGCAAATCCAATCACCTCAATTGGAGATGAGAAGCAATTCCCCATTGGTAGCAAATGGTTATCCATTAAGCGGGGGAAATAGTATTCTAGTATTTAAGAAGCAAAAGAATTATGCTCCCACTCTTGCAAGAACGGACTAACAGGGTTAGCTACCTAGCCAACCTTTGTAATTAAATACCGTTACTGTATGGGTAGATCTCATTGTGAAAAGACCTATTGCTGGATAATTCATGGGTAGAGTCAAAGAATGTGAACTGTACAAGTTACTAATAACATTGATGAAATGGGGGAAGGGGCTCCGGTGTATAGAGAGGACCTCACCGTTTAAGAAGCAGCCATAGAAACGACGGAACCCGCTATTTATTTATCCATTTACCTTTACTATTTATTGATACTTTATACTAAAAATTACAATTGACTATTTTGTTGATACCCAGTATCAATACAATTTATTATTTTGAGGTTAAATGCCTGGGAAAAATCGTGGTTGGGAAGGTCATAGTAGCAAAAGCCATTGGAATTTTTTTATTTATACATCGGAAGAATCCGTTTTGTTATTAATAGACCAGAAAAGGGGAAAAGAATGACTGAAAGAAAATAAATCAATTAGTTATTCATCAAAGTTTAATTTTATTCAATGACCAGAATTAGACGAGGGTATATAGCTCGGAGACGTAGAACAAAAATTCGTTTATTCGCATCAACCTTTCGCGGGACTCATTCAAGACTTACTCGAACTACTATTCAACAGAAAATGAGAGCCTTGGTTTCTGCTCATCGGGATAGGGGCAGGCAAAAGAGAAATTTTCGTCGTTTGTGGATCACTCGGATAAATGCAGCAATTCGTGAGAGTAGGGTATCCTATAGTTATTGTAGATCAATACATGATCTGTACAGGGGGCAGTTGCTTCTTAATCGTAAAATACTTGCACAAATAGCCATATCAAATACGAATTGTCTTTACATGATTTCCAACAAGATCCTTATTTAAGGATCTTGTTGGAAATCATGTAAAGATTTAAACGGGGCCCCCGGAGAATGAGCTCCGGGAAGGTAGAGTAGAAATTAATATGAGAAATATAAATATAGTAAAAAATGAATGAACACGTTTCTAGATTCTCTAATTTTTCGAACAAAAAATCAATCTGAGTTGGGGTTCGGATTGGAATTTTGATTCAATTGCAATTGAGGAATAGGCCTATCTATTTATTTCTAGTTCGAGGACCTGTAGTTCTAGGAGTCGACTCGGTTCTCTCAAATTGTTTCTCATTATTAAGAAAAGGTAACAAAGATAAAATACGAGCTTGTTTTATAGCAATAGTAATTAATCGTTGTTGTTTCAAAGTCAATCTATTCACTCGTCTCGATAATATTTTTCCTTGTTCACTAATAAATCGACTAATTAAACTCATGTTTCTATAATCAATTCGATCCCCCGACCCAATTGGGGGCAAACGCCTACGAAAAGATCGCTTGGATTTAAGAAAAAGTCGCTTGGATTTATCCATGGTTTATTCCTTATCTTTAAAATCCTATTTCTTATTCTTAATTCTAATTTGGGATCCGACCGAAATAGGATTTGGTTTTTTTTTAGTTTATTTAATTATATTATGTAATTATTGTGTAATTTATTCCTGTTCCTTGTAGTGGTTAGAGGTTACACACGCGTTACGCTTTATCTATTTCTTTATCTCCCCATGAGCCGTATGCTTGTAACAACAGGGACAAAATTTTCTCAATTCCAGTCGACTAGGCGTATTGTGCCGATTCTTTTGAGTAATATATCTGGAAATGCCCCGCGATTTCTTATTAATATCGTTTCGGACACAATTGTTACATTCCAAAATAACTCTTACTCTGACATCTTTACCCTTTGCCATGAACCTCCTTTTTGATTTTGGATTCACTCAACTCTTCCATTTTCGATCCGAAACCGAAATGAAGAAGAAAAAAGAAGTTGCTAACTCGAAATCCAATCCTGAAATATTTGATTTCAATCAATCGATAAATAATAAAATAAATAATAAATAAAGTAATAAGTAATACAACGATTTCTAACTATCAATTAGTTCTAGAGTATTTCATTTAAGTATCTTGTATGCTTTTGTTGTCCTCGACCCTTATTTCCATTTCTGTTCTCCCTTTATTAATTCAGCCTGAACCCGAGTTTCTTTGCGGTTGAATCTTCTTTGATTCTTTCTCTTTCCTTCTTTTTTTTTATCCTAAAAAACTGACAGACAGAAAGAACAAAAAAGGGGGTTAGTCACGAATAATTTATTGTATCTCTAATCTTCTTCATACCTAACTAGAATGAAAAAAAAGGGAATGTCAACGCATCTGGGAATAACCGATTTATCTCTATCAATAGACCTGCTAAAGACCCGAACCATAGAGTGCTTAACACAGGTGCCACAGAGAGATATGTTTTTATATCTCGCATCGAAAATCCTCCTTTTTATTGTAATACATATATGATCAGATACATATAAGGATCGCTTGTATTTGTACGCGGAATCCCCAACTAAAATGGATATATATATATAACGATAACGACCCGGTAGATGATATTTTCCTTTCTTTACAACAGAAAAAGACGTCTACTTACTTTCTGAACATTACCGATATATAAAATTCTTTTTATATTTTATTCTTTTATAACATATAATTATATGTTATGTTATATGAGAATGAGACGAAAAAGAAGAAATGGCAAAAGAAATTGTATATCACTGGGGTCAATAACGATGTGGAAAACAAGACGGGAATTCTCTACAATGACACTGTAAGCCAATTGAAAGGGATGTAGCGCAGCTTGGTAGCGCGTTTGTTTTGGGTACAAAATGTCACGGGTTCAAATCCTGTCATCCCTATCTATTATTTCTTCTATGTGCAGTAATGAAGGATCAATTGAGATCAATGAAAATTGGGCATACATAATCCTTTATGATACTATATGCATGCAAGATATAGTGGGGGTTAAAAAAAAATTCCTTTATTTATATTTATAACAATATAAAAGGTCTTTTATATTGTTATAAGAAAGCGCTCTTAGTTCAGTTCGGTAGAACGCGGGTCTCCAAAACCCGATGTCGTAGGTTCAAATCCTACAGAGCGTGATTCCGTTCTTCTTAGGTCTAATTACAATGAAATAACTTTACTAACTTGAACTAATTTGAGCAGCAACCTGAATTTGACCCCCTCCTTCCTTTAATCCGCAGGAGGTCAATCAAAAACAGAGATGTTATTTAAATTAAAAAAGAGATGTTACTTAATTAAATGTCCAACTGATCACCGCGTCTGTATTGCAAATATGCAGTTACGAATAATCCAGCCAAAGTAATCGGAATTAGGCCTAACACGATTCCAAATAGTAAAACTTCAATCATTTCAATTTTTTTGAAAGGGTAGGTAAAAAAGGGAGGTAATATCTATCTCTAAATATTAATCCAAATCGCCCATGAATCTCAATAACCAAGATTTTGCAATTTACATAGAAAGGAACTGTGGACTCCCTGGAATCTCATAAAAACATTTTTTTTTTATGAATTGTTCATTCAATCAATTTCAAATAAGTCGTATCTTGCTCAGACCAATAAAGAGAGTTGAGGTTATAGTTAAAGCCGCCAGTAGAAAACCGAAATAACTAGTTATAGTAGGCATGAAGGAACTAAATGGGATACGTTCTATTTATACATATGTTTATGAAACACTTACCTAAGTTTCTATTTTTTATAAATACAAGATAAGAAAAAGACCGATTGAAAAAATAAGTCCCGATTGAAAACTTTTGATTGAATTTATCATTCATTATTCATTTCATTATAGACGGCACAAACAAAGATATAGTGACAGAAGTCACAATATATATATTGGTTCATCATCTTTGACATCTATTGATCCCATGATTCCGACCCAACGGATTCATTGAGCAACTCTTGAATAAAGTATTTGTTTTCTATTTTGTTTGGAACGAAGGACCTTATAACACCCCCTT